ATTCATTGAATGATAAATTACTACAAGCGAAGGAGATACACGATTTAAAAAATGGAAGATCCAATATTTCACAATTGTATCTAGAATCACTGGAAAAGTGGAAACAAGACCAGATATAATCTGATCATTCTGAGCCAATCCAAAATCATTGTAGATCGAACCAATCATTAGTTCCCAACCATGGGTCGAGTGAAATCCGATCCATAAATCAGTAACTAAAAGAATTGAAAAAGCTTTGATTGTATCACTTAAGTTATAGAGAAATTCCTGAATCCAAGAATTTAAAATGAAAAGTTCTTCATTACCCAGAAAAAAATAACCACTTAGAATAGCGAAACAGATTAGATTTGTAGAGAAATGCAAAATGATATGGAAATGAGATTCATTTTGTCTTTGGACCAATTGTATTGTTTCCTTGTGCATTCCTATACGAAGCCTTTGCATATGTGTCTCCGAGTACTCCTTTATCATCTCGTCCAACAGGAATAGTTCTTCTAATTCCATAAATTTTTCTAGAACATTTTTCTCTTGAATATCATTCAAAGGGATTTCGGATTGCCTAGTATTCCACCAATTAATAACCCAAGTTTCTAGACATTTCTTAAATGAGAGAGAAACCCACCAGGGCAAAAAGATTATAGACACAAGATATGGGAGGGAAGCCAATGCTTTCTTTTTTTTCATTCTGTATCCGTGATGTGAATTGTTAATGAACCTGTTTCATTGGTCGATTCTATCTGAGATTTCTATGAAGTACGAATTATATAACAAGAGCCTATAACTCTAACAAGAATAAGGTATCAAACCTATGAATCTTTTCCTATTTTTGTTTTTGTGTAATAATTGAGTCTTTGGATCTAGAATAGAACATACAAGAAAGGCTCTTTTCGAATGAAAAAAAAGTAAATATTCTTTCCATATTCCAGAGATCACAATTAAGAAAATTGTAACCAATTTCCCTTTCATTTATTCCTTTCAATGAAGACTCGAAAACCCTTTTGAACTAACAAATATAATTTGGATTTAAAGACGAACCCTACCGGATTATTTAATTCTTTTATTTCCATTTCGAATTTGAAAGATTTTGCTGTCTATCCGCAGCGCAGGGATAGTCAAAGGCCTAAAAAGAGGAATTATGTTTTACGAAAACAAAAGACATGTTAGGATATTTGATGAATCTATACTTATTTACTTATTACTTATTAGACCTTTTACTAGTCTAAAGAGTGAACACCATGTGTATGCGTATACAAAATAGTTATTGTTCCATATACGTCTTCCCACTTTTGAGATGTATTAAGTTCCTTCTCTCATGCTGAGATTTATTCTTCAGTTCATTTCAAAAGACTTCAATAGGTACGCGCAAGAAATAGGCTAATTCGGCAGCTTTTTGTTCAATTTCTCGTGGAGTCAAATCCTCATCAGTACGGGTCAAGGGAATGGCTCCTTGACCCTTGATTTCCATATAAAGGACACGACGAGGAAAAAGACCCTCTCTCACCTCCATTCTGATTGATTGGATATCTTTCATAAAGAAACGAAGGAAGATGCGACGATTTATTCCAGGAAATCCCCAACGAAAAAGGGACATTATCCCTTCTTTTCTATCGAATCGGTCATAACCACTACCTACATTCCATGAAATTGTGCACCACAAATAAGAACTAATGAATAGACCTGCGATCCCATAGAAAGACATCACGATCCCTTGTGGTAAAAAAAGGATTTGCTGAGACGGGAATACGGATATCAGATTTTTACCAAGATAACTGGAAGTTCCAACCACTAAGAATCCTAGTGAACCTAAAAAAAGGATACAGGCCCAGCAAAAATTACTTGTTTTTCGAGACCCCGTTATAAGTTCTATCCATATATGTTCTGATCGCCAGTTCATACTATACTAGATCCTGTTGCATTTGATTGGAATTAAGAGAATAACCCAAATGGATTTGACTTGACTTTTATTGCTTGATCCCGAAGTAACTTTCATCAACTAGCAGCATTCCGACAGGAACCATTAGGAATAATTGGTTAGACACATTGAGTTTCTATTTAAAAGATTTTTCAAAAAAGATTTGCTGATCATTTTGAATTTCATCATTTAATTTATTAAGCTATAACCGCATATACATGCATTAATGCCGTATATTATGCATCGGCATACATAACAAAACAACTCTTCCATTTGTTTTCGGAAAGGCCAAATATCATATATCCTACCATATTACATTAATACATTAAAAAAAGTATCTATATGATGATCCAGTGTTGAAATAAATTGATGAGATTTCATCATATTTAGACAATCTTATTTCTTTGGACATAAAGAGATAAAGAAGCCATTGCGATTGCCGGAAAGACTAGGCCCACTAAAGGAACAAAAATAGAGGGAAAGTTCAAATCTATCATAGAATGGGTACCTCAATTTCATATTTGTGCCTATTATAAATTCTCATTATAAAGATATATTCTAATAAGTCTATCTATTCATTAAATAAGTCTATCTATTCATTATTAATATTATTAATATTAATCTATTAAAAAGAAATTAGAAAGAATATTAAGATAATATGAATATGAAGTATTTAATAATAAATAACGAATGTAGAACTCAATGAAGTATACCTATTCCTCTTTCGACATGAATATGTATGAGAATCCCCTTTAATAAATTGGATTCTTCTTCTCCTATCCTTATCTTCATCGTCTTTCTATCTTTACCTTTCAAAACACCTTTTTTGTTTTGAAAGGTAAAGATAGAAAAGATTTTCTTATGAGTTTCCAATTTTAACCAATCTTATCCAACAAACAGGGATTCCTAGTGAATTCTCACTAAATAAATTCTATATTCTTCTTATTTGTTATTTGAATATTTCTATTTTCTTTATTTGATTTGAGATTTCTTCTTTCTTTTTATTTAGTATTTTCTTTTCATTTTTTCGATATATTTTTTTATCTCTTTTTCGTTGTTCTATATATGAATAATGAATATGTCAAAAGAACGGAAAAAATCATTTTTATTTCCCTAATTTCTCAGAAGGAGAAATAAATTCTTTTTTATCTTGTCGATATTTATCTTGTCGATAGAGGGATGCTTATTTATAATCAGGAAGAGAGATAGAATAAAAAAAGGATCCGGGCCAAAAAGTCATTATCCAAAACTTCTGACTCTTACTACACTTATAACTGATGTTTCCAAAGAAAACACCATCTTCTTAGTTTTGTTTTTTTCATTATAATGAACTAAATGCGTATTCGCTACAAATAAAAATAACTGAAGCTAATGTTATACTTCCATTTGAAAATGAAGAATTTCAATCTTTTTGAAATTTTTTTTTTGAATCTTGATTCAAGGGAAGGAAACCGTGTAGCTGAAATAACTCATTCAGAACACCTTTTAAAAGATTACGTGGTACAATTGGGTCGAATAAGCCCTTATGGAATAAATACTCAGCTGCTTGTGAACCGTCGGGTACTGTCTTTTTCAATGTTTGTTCAATTACTCTTTTACCCGCAAACGCAATGTAGGCATTAGGTTCAGCAATAATGATATCTCCCAACATACCAAAACTTGCTGTAACTCCGCCAGTTGTAGGAGATGTAAGGATTGATACATAAAATAACTTTTTCTTTGATTGATAATCATATGAAGCAGAAGATATTTTAGCCATTTGCATTAAGCTCAAACTCCCTTCTTGCATGCGTGCTCCTCCAGAAGCACACACAATAATGACAGGTAGAGATCGATTAGTAGCATACTCGATCAAACGGGTGATTTTCTCACCTACTACGGATCCCATACTACCTCCCATAAACTGAAAATCCATAACTCCAATTGCTATGGGAATACTGTTTAGTTGACCTACGCCCGTTTGAACAGCTTCAGTTAAACCCGTTTTTCTTTGATAAAAAGAAATGCGATCTATATAAGGTTCCTCCTCTGAATGAAATTCAATGGGGTCTATAGAGACCATATCTTCATCCATAGGCTCCCAAGTGCCAGGATCTATAAAGAGTTCAATTCTATCTGAACTACTCATTTTCAAATGATATCCGCAGTATTCACAAATATTCATTTTTGAACTAAAAAATTTTTTATAATTTAATCCATAACAATTCTCACATTGAATCCATAACTTTTTGTATTTTGTATTTAGATCAAAATCCTTAGATTTTTCTCTTATATTGAAATAACTGCTACTAGTTTTGATACTAGAATTTCCATTTTCAAGACTACTTGTACTTTCCGTACAAATGAAACTAGAAATGTAACTGTCGATATCACTGTAAATGTCACTATTAAGACTGATTTCAAAGCGAAGATAACTATCAATGCAACTATTAATGTGATTATTCCAATTAGATTGAGTATCATACATGGAATAATAATAATAGTAGTAATTACTACTATTAGACCCACTATTCAAATAACTAGGTAGTTCACTCAAAAAAGAACTAGCATTGTCAATATCAAAAATCTTATTTTCAATATCAAAATATACAGAATAAGTGTCACCATTACTATTTCTAATTAAAAAAGTATGATCAGAGATCAAACTCCAAAGATTCCTGCTATCAAATAAATAATTTAGATAATGAATATTACTGAAACTATAACTGTCCCAACTAGGAATCTTTTTATCCGCATCTTTTCGAATAGTTTCTTTACTTCCACTGGTATGTCCAAGAGCATCAAGACTATCCATTGATTTACTTAGTCCACACTTATGTTCTAACTTCTTGTTAGACAACATTGAATTGAACCAATATTTTTTCATAGATTCTTTATGCCCCTATTTTATGAAAACCTAATACTAATAGATGAATAGTCATTCGATGAAGAAAAAATCATTTTACTCTTTCTTTTTTTTTTTTATTTCTCATCAGAATTCAAATAAAGCATATGATCCAATGTTAATGAAAAGTCTTGAAAAGAAAGGATTCTCTTTTTGAGGAATCCGGTGAATCATTTCAATATTATGATAGAATCTTTTCCTCAA